TCCGGTGCCGAGGGAATTTCGCATATAGAGATTCAAAAAAGAATTGATTTGATCCAGGTCATAATCTTTATGGGATTCCCAAAGTTATTAATAGAAAGTAGACCCCGGGGGGTCGAAGAATTGCAAATGAATCTACAAAAAAAATTTCATTATGTGAACCGAAAACTTAACATTGCTATTACAAGAATAGCAAAACCTTACGGAAACCCCAATATTCTTGCAGAATTTATAGCCGGACAATTAAAGAATAGAGTTTCATTTCGAAAAGCAATGAAAAAGGCTATTGAATTAACTGAACAAGCGGATACAAAAGGAATTCAAGTACAAATTGCAGGGCGTATCGACGGAAAAGAAATTGCCCGTGTCGAATGGATCAGAGAGGGCAGAGTTCCTCTACAAACCATTCGAGCTAAAATAGATTATTGTTCCTATACAGCTCGGACTATATACGGGGTCTTGGGCATAAAAATTTGGATTTTTATAGACAAGGAAGAGGAATAAGAAAACGTTCCTTGTTTTTTCCTTCTGGCAATGAATAGTGATAGAAGAAAATAGGGGAAGCTCATTCATTTTTTGCCTACTACCCCAACCAATTCTTAATTCTTTAGGGTTGAATAAAAATTCAATTGACTTTTTGATATAATTGCTATGCTTAGTGTGTGACTCGTTGGTTTTTTTAAGGTTAGGGTTACAAAAAAACGGCCTAAAAACCAATCCATCACTTCATATTATCTGGATCTAAAGAACCAGTCAAGATATGTTAAAGGCAGTCATATCCTTGTAGCAACTGAAATAATTAAACTTTAATTTGCATTTTTTTAAAGCAAAATTACACAAAATTACAGAAGAAAGGTATAGATAAAAGGAAGAATGAGAGAAAGAGAGAAAAAGAATATCAATGATATAGAATTCCAATATGGAAGGTCTATGGGTCATCTCATAAAAGACAGTGTAATAAAGCATCAATACTAATTTATTCATATATAATGAAATATTCAATGAATTTCTTACTATAAGAGAAGAAAAAACTCAAGAGCTTCGAGTTAATAAAGACTAAGAAAGTTGACTCAAGAATAAATTGGATAATGAGCTCCGTTGTAGAATTATGACCTAATCATTTAGTACGAAGTGGTGGAAACGAAGGAACCTGTGAATGCAAAAGATTTTTTAAACAAATGAATTTTAATAATTCACTAGTTAGGATGGCGAAATGGACCAGAAATCAATTTCTCTATTCGAAAAAGTCACAAACAACAAGTGCTAGAACTCAAATAGAAATTGCAAGAGTAAATATTCGCCCGCGAACATTTTTTATAAAAAAAATGTTCTAATAGTTATTCAAATTAATATTCAAATTAATTGAAATTCCATTTTGAATCCTTTTATTTTTATTTTATTCGCGAGGAGCTGGATGAGAAGAAACTCTCACGTCCAGCTCTGTAGTAGAGATGGAATTCCGAAACAACCATCAACTATAACCCCAAAAGAACTAGATTCCGTAAACAACATAGAGGAAGAATGAAGGGAATATCTTCTCGAGGTAATCATATTTGTTTCGGTAAATATGCTCTTCAGGCACTTGAACCTGCTTGGATCACATCGAGACAAATCGAAGCGGGTCGCCGAGCAATGACACGAAATGCACGCCGCGGTGGAAAAATATGGGTCCGTATCTTTCCAGACAAACCAGTTACAGTAAGACCTGCCGAAACGCGTATGGGTTCGGGGAAAGGATCTCCTGAATATTGGGTAGCTATTGTTAAACCAGGACGAATACTATATGAAATGAGTGGAGTAACCGAAAATATAGCTAAAAGGGCTATTTTAATAGCAGCATCCAAAATGCCGATACGGACTCAATTTATTTTTTCGGGATAAAAGTGTAGAACCAATAGAAATGAGTCTTGGGGATGAAACAAAAACGTCGGTTTCTTTTTTTAGACTTAGACAAACAATATTTCTTTTATTTTCTTCATCTTTTGCATTGGAAGAATAGACTCAAAAATTTATATGATTCAACCTCAGACCCATTTAAATGTAGCAGATAACAGCGGGGCTCGAAAATTGATGTGTATTCGAATCATAGGAGCTAGTAATCGCCGCTATGCTCATATCGGTGACATTGTTGTTGCTGTGATCAAAGAAGCAGTACCAAATATGCCCCTAGAAAAATCAGAAGTAGTCAGAGCTGTAATCGTTCGCACTTGTAAAGGACTTAAACGTAACAGCGGTATGATAATACGATATGATGACAATGCTGCAGTTGTGATTGATCAAGAAGGAAATCCAAAAGGAACTCGCATTTTTGGGGCAATTCCCCGCGAATTGAGACAATTAAATTTTACTAAAATAGTTTCATTAGCTCCCGAAGTATTATAAAAAAAGAAATCTGATATTTGGGGGTATTTGAAGAGAAATAGATTAAGAACTAGATTAATTCGTAGCTTGTATTTTTCGCATATACCTTGAAAATTTTCTATTCCTAAAAAAAAAACAGAAAAATATGTTAATTTTATCCTATTTTGGGACGCCAAAATTTTTAGTTCATCATGGGTAGAGACACTATTGCTGAGATAATAACTTCTATACGAAATGCTGGTATGGATAGAAAAAGAGTTGTTCGCGTAGCATCTACTAATATTACCCAAAATCTTGCTAAAATACTTTTCCAAGAAGGTTTTATCGAAAACGTCAGAAAACATCGAGAAAAAAACCAAAATTTTTTGGTTTTAACCCTGCGACACAGCAGGAATAGTAAAAGACCCTATAGAAATTTGTTAAATTTAAAACGGATCAGCCGGCCCGGTCTACGAATCTATTCTAACTCTCGGCGAATTCCTATAATTTTAGGCGGAATAGGGGTTGTAATTCTTTCTACTTCTCGGGGTATAATGACAGATCGCGAGGCTCGACTAGAAGGAATCGGCGGAGAAATTTTATGTTATGTATGGTAATACAGTGAATATCAAAATGAAATCCGAAACCTCTTCCTATTTGGAAAAAGAAAGGGGGGGTGAGTTGTCTAATATCGTTTCTCCTCCATTAGTTGATACGTCAAGGGGGCTTTACCTGGAATGAAAGAACAAAAATGGATTCATGAAGGTTTAATTACTGAATCGCTTCCCAATGGCATGTTTCGGGTTCGGTTAGATAATGAGGATCTGATTCTAGGTTATGTTTCGGGAAAGATCCGGCGTAGTTTTATACGGATATTGCCCGGAGATAAAGTTAAAATTGAAGTAAGTCGTTATGATTCAACCAGAGGACGTATAATTTATCGACTCCGAAACAAGGATTCGAAAGATTAGGTTATTTTTTTTTTTATTCATTTATTCAATACGATTCGATATTAAAAATTTCAAGAAACTTATTTTTTACCAAGAAGTAGATTCAGAATTAAGATAAGGAATGAAAAATATGAAAATAAGAGCTTCCGTTCGTAAAATTTGTGAAAAATGTCGACTAATCCGTAGACGGGGGCGTCTTAGAATAATTTGTTCCAACCCGAGACATAAACAAAGACAAGGATAAAGGGAATAAAAAGACTCACTTTAAAGGGTTCAGCGTCCAAATTAAAGAATCTGTTTTGACATGAAATGGATATATCCATATATTTCTGACTCATATTTATGAGATGATACAATATGGCAAAAGCTATACCGAGAACTGGTTTACGTAGAAATATACGTGTTGGTGCACGTAAAAGCGCACGTAAAATACCAAAGGGAGTTATTCATGTTCAAGCAAGTTTCAATAATACCATTGTCACAGTTACAGATGTACGAGGTCGGGTGATTTCCTGGTCCTCGGCCGGTACTTGTGGATTCAAGGGTACGAGAAGGGGGACGCCCTTTGCCGCTCAAACTGCAGCAGCAAGCGCTATTCGTACAGTAGCAGATCAAGGTATGCAACGAGCAGAAGTCATGATAAAAGGTCCCGGTCTCGGAAGAGACGCCGCATTACGAGCTATTCGTAGAAGTGGTATACTATTAACTTTTGTGCGGGATGTAACCCCTATGCCACATAATGGTTGTAGACCTCCGAAAAAAAGACGTATATAGAAATAAACAGTGAAGAAATTTCAAGAGAAACAAGAGAAATAAATAATTCAATCAAAAAAATATTATTACTATGGTTCGAGAGAAAGTAACAGTATCTACTCGGACACTACAGTGGAAGTGTGTTGAATCAAGAACAGACAGTAAACACCTTTATTACGGTCGATTTATTCTGTCTCCACTTATGAGAGGACAAGCTGACACAATAGGCCTTGCGATGCGAAGAGCTTTGCTTGTAGAAATAGAAGGAACATGTATCACCCGTGTAAAATCTGAGAACGTCTCCCACGAATATTCTACTATAACGGGTATTCAAGAATCGGCCCACGAAATTCTAATGAATTTGAAAGAAATTGTATTGAAAAGTAATTTATATGGAACTTGTGACGCGTCTATTTGTGTTAGGGGTCCTGGATATGTAACTGCTCAAGATATAATCTTACCACCTTATGTACAAATTGTGGACAATACACAACATATAGCTAGCTTGACAGAACCAATAAATTTGCGTATTGGATTAGAAATTGAAAGAAATCGCGGATATCTTATAAAGATGCCACATAACTTTCAAGATGGAAGTTATCCTATAGATGCTGTATCAATGCCTGTTCGAAATGTGAATCATAGTATTCATTCCTATGGAAATGGGAATGAAAAACAAGAGATACTGTTTCTTGAAATATGGACAAATGGAAGTTTAACTCCGAAAGAAGCACTTCATGAAGCCTCCCGTAATTTGATTGATTTATTTATTCCCTTTTTATATAAGGAAGAAGAAAACTTACCTTTAGAAGACAATCAACACATGGTTCCTTTATCCCCCTTTTTTTTTCACGAGAAATTGGATAAAGTCCGAAAAAACAAAAGAGAATTGAACTCCATTTTTATTGATCAATCTGAACTGTCTCCCAAAGTTTATAACTGTCTCGTAAAGTCCAATAT